AATCGGGAATGGAATTCGGGAATTTGATTTTTGAAATGAAATGAGTCAATTTTTGAGTCAGGCTGGTTTAGATTATTTCAACGTGTTATGTTTTATTACTTAGTTTATTTGTTTGTCGCACAAAAAAACTTTTTGAATTCCCGGTAGAAAGAGATTTCCCTAAGGAAAAGGCTTTTAACGCTGCCTCATACCCCTCCCTTTTCCAAAAATTTTTTCGAATACGCTTTTTTGATGCAGAAGTACGTTTTTTTGGAACTGCCATTTAAATAAAAATTAAGAGATTATTCGTTATAGCTGGATGTGAAAGACATCTATTGTTCAAAAAAAGTCTGCACTTTTCTAAATGTATTCAATATGTATTTCTTTTCTTAGATAATATTTTTTTCTAAAAATCTAAAAGAATAGATAAGATGGATGGACGATATGGGAAAATCGTATAAAATATTACTAAAAATAGAATAAAATATTACTAAAAATAGAAAAAAGAAGAATCTTTTTATTAACTTGTCAAACTCGGGAAAAATATGCCCAATTTGACTTAAATTTTCAAATTTGAAAGAGACTAGTAATTAATCTCTTTCATATGATTTGACCAATTGTAACTTCTTGATTTGAATATTTGAAGTATTTAACAGAATTTCAGAAACAATAAGTAAAAAGAAATAAAAATTCAAAAATTCTATTTAAGTTAGGTTAAGTTAGTGCATATCTTCATTTTTTTATTGACTCCTTTCAAAAGAGGTAAGGTCCGGTGAATCGGAAACAATTAATATTAATTAAAATTAAAAACCCTTTTTTATGGAACAGATATATCAATATGCGTGGATTTTACCTTTCGTTTCACTTCCAGTTCCTATGTTAATAGGAGTCGGACTTCTTCTTTTTCCGACAGCAACAAAAAATCTTCATCGTACGTGGGCTTTTCCAAGTATTTTATTGTTAAGTATAGTGATGATTTTTTCAACTAATCTGTCTATTCAGCAAATAAATGGAAGTTCTATCTATCAATATGTATGGTCTTGGACCCTCAATAATGATTTTTCTTTAGAATTCGGCTACTTGATCGATTCACTTACTTCTATTATGTCGATGTTAATCACTACTGTTGGAATTATGGTTCTTATTTATAGTGATAATTATATGGCTCACGATCAAGGATACTTGAGATTTTTTTCTTATATGAGTTTTTTCAGTACTTCCATGTTGGGATTAGTTACTAGTTCCAATTTGATACAAATTTATATTTTTTGGGAATTGGTTGGAACGTGTTCTTACCTATTAATAGGGTTTTGGTTCACACGACCTTCTGTGGCAAATGCTTGTCAAAAAGCGTTTGTAACTAATCGTATAGGGGATTTTGGTTTATTATTAGGAATTTTTGGTTTTTATTGGATAACGGGTAGTTTTGAATTTCGGGATTTATTCGAAATACTCAATAACTTGATTTATAATAATGAAGTCAATTTTTCATTTGTTACTTTGTGTGCTGCTCTATTATTTGCCGGTGCAGTTGCTAAATCTGCACAATTTCCCCTTCATGTGTGGTTACCTGATGCTATGGAGGGACCCACTCCTATTTCGGCTCTTATACATGCTGCTACTATGGTAGCAGCAGGGGTTTTTCTTGTAGCTCGTCTTCTTCCTCTTTTTAGAGTTATACCTTATATAATGAATTTAATCTCGTTGATAGGCATAATCACACTATTATTAGGAGCTACTTTAGCTCTTGCTCAAAAAGACATTAAGAGGGGTTTAGCCTATTCAACAATGTCTCAATTGGGTTATATGATGTTAGCTCTAGGAATGGGGTCTTATCAAAGTGCTTTATTTCATTTGATTACTCATGCTTATTCCAAAGCATTATTATTTTTAGGGTCTGGGTCCGTTATTCATTCAATGGAAACTATTGTTGGTTATTCTCCGGATAAAAGTCAGAATATGGTTCTTATGGGCGGTTTAACAAAACATGTACCGATTACCAAAACCTCTTTTTTATTAGGTACACTTTCTCTTTGTGGTATTCCGCCTCTTGCTTGTTTTTGGTCAAAAGATGAAATTCTTAATGATAGTTGGTTGTATTCGCCGAGTTTCGCAATAATAGCTTGGGCCACCGCAGGATTAACCGCATTTTATATGTTCCGCATCTATTTACTTACTTTTGAAGGGCATTTAAACGTTCATTTTCAAAATTATAGTGGCAACCAAAATACCTCTTTCTATTCCATATCCCTATGGGGTAAAGGGTGTTCAAAAAGAATAAATAAAAATTTTTCTTTATTAAGAATGAATAATAATGAAAGTTCTTCTTTTTTTTTGAAAAAGATATATCGAAGTGATGAGAATGTAAGAAAAAATAGCGGACGACCTTTTATAAATATTCTTCATTTTAATAATAAAAAGTCCTTTTCCTATCCTCATGAATCCGATAATACGATGTTATTTCCTTTACTTCTATTAGTACTATTTACTTTGTTTGTTGGATCTCTAGGAATTCCTTTTA